ATATTATAATTATTGGTGCTAGGCCTATAGATGTAGCACTTGATAGTAGTAAAAGTGTATTTGGAGATTTAATGTGTTTTGGTAAGTGTGTACTTATATTTTGGTTAGGTGCTATTATATTAATAATAATATTTAGATAGAAGAATAAATTTATTAGGGATCCTATGATTAAGATAATAATTATAGGTGTGTTGTAATTAGCTAGTATTATAATGGCTAGTATTTTTGGTATAAATCCAGTTAATGGTGGTAGACCGGCAAGAGAGATTAATAAAATTGGGATAAGCAGTTGAGTGGTTGATGAAACAGTTGTGATTTTTCTTAATTGTTTTAAGGTTATTAAATTTATTAAGTTAAAAAGTATAAATAGTGGAATAATAAGTGAGCAGTAAATAATAAAATAAAATATTGATATTATTGGCTTATCTGGTAGTATAAATCTTATTATTCATCCTAAGTGTCCAATTGATGAGTAGGCTATAATAGATCGTAATTGTCTTTGATTTATTCCTAAGATTCCCCCGATTAAGGCATTTATACCAGCTATTAATATAGTCAGGGATTTTGATGTATGCCTAGAGAAGAAAATTAAGATTGTTAGTGGTGCTAGTTTTTGTCATGATGATAAAATAGTGCAGGAAATTCATGAAATGGAGGATATTACAGAGGGGTATCAGAAGTGACATGGAGCACTTCCAAGCTTTAAAAGTACGGACACTACTAGGATTGATGTAACTATTATTGGAAGGATTGGATATGGTGACCATATTATAATAGACGAAGTAAGTAGTAGGGCGGAGCCTAGAGCTTGTGCTAAGAAATATTTAATGGAGCCCTCAGTTTCTTGGTTTGATTTAGATGATATTAGAATTGGAGTGAATCTTAATAGATTTAGTTCTATCGAGGCTCATAAAAATATTCAATTTGTGCTAGATAAGGCTATTAAGGTTCTTGTAATTATGGTTGATATGGTTAGTATCGTTGCTGGTGACCACATAAATCTCATAAAGATTACGGAGGAGTTGAACCCCCTTATAAAGGTTAGAAGCCCATATTTAGCCCGGCTAATCTGTTATATAGATCAGTCAAGCGAGCCCTCATTTCATTCATGAACTAATCCAATAATTAAAATAATAATAAATAATATGCAAGTTACTAGGACGTGGGTAGAATATTGAGTTATTAATATAGTGGGAATTGGTATAATTAGTACAATCTCAATATCAAATACGATGAAGATAATAGCTAGTAGGAAGAATCGCATTGAGAATGGGATCCGTGCAGTATTTTTTGGGTCAAACCCGCATTCAAATGGTGTTGATTTTTCACGATCCTCAGTTGATCGGGCAGCCAAGATATTGGCTGCCATTAAGACAATTGTTGGAATTAATAGGCAAATAATGAATATTGAGGTTGCTAGGTTCATTAACTAGAAATATTAATATATTATCTCCTGATTAAAAGTCAAGTGCTATTTCAAGCTCTCTAGTCAGGCATAGGGAGTACGACTCCTTAATTAACGTCATCAGAGTTATCCGTTCATCCGGCGCTATACCTATATTAGTACTATTACTGGTAATACCAATATTAAACATGTTAGTGATATTGGTAGAAATCTCTTTCATGTTAAATTTATTAAATGATCGTACCGTATGCGTGGGAAAGTCGCTCGTACTCAAACAAATAGTATTGCTAAAAAAATGGTCTTGATGAGAAGTATGGTGTCAGATATAAATATACTTGGTACTCTTATGAATACGATTCTAGTAAATAGTCTCATTACAAGAATATTTATGTATTCAGCTATAAAAATTATTGCAAATAGTCCCCCTCTATATTCAATGTTGAATCCTGATACTAGTTCAGATTCGCCCTCAGCAAAATCGAAGGGAGTTCGATTTGTTTCAGCCAGATTTGTAATAAATCAAGTTACTGTTATTGGTACTAATATTATTAGGATTCATGAATATCTTGTTATTTTGGTGAAGTCTATCGTTATAATTAGTACTAAGGCTCTTAATAAGATCAGGGATATTCTTACCTCATATGAGATTGTTTGTGCAACACCACGTAGTGCCCCAAGTAGTGCATATTTTGAGTTAGATCTTCATCCTGCTATAAATGTTGAGTATACACTTATGCTCGAAACGCATAAAAAATATAATACGCTGAATTGTAGAAAGTAAGATTGGTGAGAGTGTGGATAGATTGCTCATATTAGTAGTGCTAGAACTAGGGCTATAGTTGGGGCAACTATAAAGGGGGCTTTATTAGATGGGGTAGGTTTTGCCTGTTCTTTTACAAATAGTTTAATAGCATCAGAAAATGGTTGAGGTACTCCCATTAAACCTACTTTATTTGGTCCCTTACGTAGATGGAAATACCCAAGAAATTTTCGCTCTATTAATGTGTAGAATGCTATAGCGACCAAGGCTATTACTAATCTTAGTAGAATAGATGTGAAGAATGAAATACTCATGTAACAAGAGAGATTAACTCATAAACAGGGTTTAAACCTGTGGCACTATTCTGCCATCTTGTTAGGTTTGAGAACGAGTTGAACGTTTTTATAGATGTTCAAAATCTACTGTTTCCAAAACTTCAAACCGTCACTGAGATGTCTCTCTCACCAAGTGCAAGTTGGTAGTTCTAAATAAACTAAGTCACATTGTAGTGTGTGGTTAATTACCATAAATTGATCCTAAATCAATTGCACTACTCTGCCAACACACTTGTATAGTTTATAGTTGATGTTAGTTTATTGTTAGTTGTATGAATTCTTTTATATAAATAATTATTCTGCCCAGGTCCTTTCGTACTAGGGGCAGAGTGTAGTGGTCGAGGATAGAAGCTAACCTGGCTTACGCCGGTCTGAACTCAGCTCATGTAGGGATATTACTGGTTGAACAAACCATCTTTATATAACTTTTGCGCTATATAGATACCCTAAGCCAACATCGAGGTGCCAAGCCCCACTGTTGATAAGGACTCTTGAGTGGGATTAGCCTGTTATCCCTAAGGTAGCTTGTTCTTGTGATCTTTAAAGGGTCAGTTATTTGATTAATATATCTTTTATAATGTGGGTGATTATTTTACCCTGGGTCGCCCCAACCGAATATTTTATATAGTGTAGTTCTATAAGTAAAATTAAGCTCTATAGGGTCTTCTTGTCCTTCGAGGCTATCTACCTTTCTTCAGATAGAGAATAATTTTTAGTTTACTAATTGAGACAGCCTTTATTTCGTTAACCCTTTCATTCTAGCCTACAATTAATAGGCAAGTGATTATGCTACCTTTGCACGGTTAGGATACCGCGGCCGTTGAACAGTTTGTCACTGGGCAGGTATTATCTCATATGTTATTCATGAGACAATGTTTTTGTTAAACAGTCGAAATAGTGATTCGCCGAGTTCCTTAATTAGTTATTATTGTATAATTTATTTTAGGTTCTGGTTATTTTATACTATAATTTATTAATACTTATTTTTACATAGTAGTAATGGGTTTTGTAGGTTGCCCGTTATTTCAACTTCTTTTTACATGTCAGGTTATGTATTATATCAGTTTTTGTTACGGTAAAGTATTATAGTTGGCTGATATTAAGCCTATAGGGCGGAATAGAGTTTGGTGTAGTATTGTTTAGATTATTGGGCTTGTCCTCAATAATATTACACTATAATATTAATTATATGTTTTAATGTATAATGTTTGTTGAAAACCAGCTATATTCTTATGCGAATGGTATGTAGCCCCTGTTAAACTGTCTTTTAAAGCTTTTTCTACAGCTACTAATAAGTTCTTAACAGCAGTTTAACATCTCATTAAGAATTCGGGATTTAAATATTTAATTAATTTCTTGTAAAACCATAATGCACGAGGTACAGTTGTTAAAAGTTACTTTTAGTTATCATTTATTTCCATTTCTGTACTCTGTATTTTGTTAGTCTTAGTTGTTTGGATTATAAATGTTTTAAAGGATTGTGTTATGTGGGCGGGGTAAGTTGGTTAACTTTATTTTTAGTGTAAGTAAAAAGCATTATATATGCTATACCACGACAGGTGCAATTTCCATTACACCTACTTTGTTACGACTTATCTAACCTTTAGGATAGAGTGACGGGCGATGTGTACATGTCTTAGGTATATATTCATTTTATTAATTTGTAAATAGATTACGGCCAAGTCCACTTTCATAAGATTTTTAATTTCTTAGTTGATAATCTGTTTTGGGGTTGTAACCCATCATCACCTTCTTATTGGCTGCACCTTGACCTGATGTATATGAGCTTATTTAGTCATAGCGGCATACTTGTTCTTTTAGAGGTATGCTTACAACGGCAGTACACATGCTGAATATCAAGAGAAGGTTGTATATACGTGGATTATCGAGTTATGAGACAGGTTCCCCTGGTTTTATAAGACACCGCCAAAATCTTTGAATTTTAAACTTATTGTTCGTAATATTCAACTGTTATTTATGTCATGAATAGATGGGTATCTAATCCATGTTTTAGTTCATGATTTCATTTTTATTAGATAGATGTGAGTCAGAGATTTTAAAAATTAGACTTTTAGTATTATTTAAACTATCATTAATTTAGTTTATATTATATTAACTTGGGCTTATCGTCTAACCGCGGCAGCTGGCACGAATTTTGCCAGCCCTTATACCACACTCTTTTCTTGAGTTTTCAAATTTAAAAGTTTTATCTACTGTGGCGCCCCACTGCATTAAGGATGTTCTTAATATAGTTATTAAGTCTTTTAGACATAAAGTTAATGCGGGTATATAATATTTTACATGTATGTTGGTTGGCATATAGTTAATTTTTCAGTCAGAATCAAACTGTTAGTAGGAGAGGATATCTCTTTTTCGGGGTATGAACCCGCTAGCTTGAATAGCTTATCCTACTAGGCACTAGTATCTTAGGTACTCCTTTAAATCTGCAATTTAATGTTGTTATTCAACTATGGTGCCAGTACCAATTAGTAATAGTTTCTGGTTTAGTAATTAGTATCACTACTGGAATTAGATGTATTAGTATTAAAGAAAAGTCTTTAGATTTTACGTTTATTAGTGAATTGGTGAATGTTGAAGAGGTTCCGTGATTTATAGATGTGAATATATAAAGAGAGTATGCTGCAGTGAAGAATCTTACTAGTCTTAATAGTACAATTCTTCATGTGGTTGCCGATATAATTGATGTAATTAATATAATTTCTCTTAATAAGTTGATTGTAGGGGGCGCAGCCATGTTTCTAGCCGTAAATATAAATCATCATATTGTTAGTGTCGGTATTAATGCTATTAGTCCTTTGGTTATGTAAAGTCTTCGTGTTGATGTGATCTCGTAGTTTATATTTGCTATAACAAATATTGCTGAGGATCTTAATCCGTGAGCAATTATTATGGCTAGGGAAGCTTGTATGCCTCAAGAGGAGTTTGAATTTATGCCGGCCACTACTAGTCCTATGTGTCCCACAGAAGAATAGGCAATTAAGGATTTTAAATCTGTTTGACGTATGCAGATTAACCTTGTCACAACTGCTCCCACAAGTGCGACTCTTACTATTACAGAGGACAGGTATTTTAGTATGTGGTTGAATAAGTAAGATATGCGTAGTAATCCATACCCCCCCAATTTAAGAAGGATTGCAGCTAAGATTATAGATCCTGCAATAGGTGCTTCTACATGTGCCTTTGGGAGTCAAAGGTGTGTTGTAAATATTGGTAGTTTAACTAGGAACCCCCCTAGAGTTATTAGTCATGCAATTGTTGCCGCAGGGAAGTCTGTCGGAAAAGTTATGGATATAAATATTGGTATGTGAGTTGTTTTAGAAGTTATATAGATTTTACATAGGGTTACTAATATTGGCAGGGATGCAGTTACTGTATAAATTATAAGGTATATTCTGGCTTGTAGACGTTCGGGCTGATACCCCCATATTATGATTAGTGCTATAGTAGGAATCAGCGATGCTTCGAATCACACATAAAATATAAATATATTAGAAGCATTAAAGCATAGTAATAAAATTATAGTCAATATTAGGGTATTTATGGTAAATAGTTTCGGGAATGTGTTAGTTATATAAATTTTTGTTCTAGCAAGAATTATTATAGCTGCTACTCAGATAGTTAAGATTGATAATGAGGAGGTTAACATGTCCCTAGCAGAAAAAGTTGTTATCATAGTATAGGGCATTGAACCTAGTATTGTAGCTGAATAGATTGTGGTTAGTATGATTAGTGTTAGAAGGGTGACCCATATATAAGATTTGGCGGCCGCCAGTAGTAGGAGCAATGATGTAAGAACTAACACAATTTTTAGCATTTGGTAGAAGTTAATGATTTTAGTATATCGTTCCCACACGATCGTGATATTGATACTATTAATCCTAGGCCCAGTCTTGCTTCACACGCACCGAATGTTAGCAGAATTACTGTTATAGCTGTATTAGCAGCCCCTGAACTTATTAGGGTAAGGGGCACAAATAACACTAGTCTCAGGGTAATTCCTTCTAAGGATAGGAGTGTTATCAGGAAGTGGGTTTGGTTAAATAGTATATTTGTTATGGCTAGAATAGGTAATAAGCATATAATTGTTAGTACTGAGTTATTCATAGAATTGAGGGTTACCCTTTCTTCGACTTACAAGGTCGTTGCTTATTATTGTTAGCTTTCAATTCTCAGGTAGCGCATTTAGCGATCATTGACACCCAAGGTCAGTGTTTTAATAAACTACTACCTGGTGTGTAATATATTATATATTTTTAGCATGAAAAGCTAAGGTGTTATTTTACACTATACACACTATTTAGGGATAATTATCATTTTATCTTCTTCAGAGATATGCTTTAAGTTAAGCTACCTAAATATAGTAGGGCCAGAACTACAAGTATTAAGATTGAGGACATTATGAGATAGTTTACCGGTTTTGTATTGAATATTCTTATTATTGAGTTAGATGCTGGGAATCTGGATTTGGTGATTCCCTGCCCCCCTAAAATCTCTAGTCAGGACTGATCCAAGGATTTTAAGTAGTTATGGGAAATATATATTGGTACTTTTATGGTAAATTGTGAAGATAGGGGCACTAAGAATCACATAAGACAGGATGCGTAGTGTGTCAATGGGATCGATATTATTATAGGGGTTTGTTTTACTTGTTGGGTGTTTATACTTCATGCAGTCAGTAGTCCTATAATTACCATAATTATTGGCATAATTTTTATTGTTGTAGTTATTGTTATGGGTTCTTGGTTTATTGGCATAGCTCATATTAGTGTAGCACCAGAAATAATTGATATAGAGGATAAAATTAATATTGGAGAGGTTAGAGACTGACTCTCCTCTAGTTGGATAAATGGTCTACATCTTGAAGGGCCTCAAATTGTTGTAAGTCTGAGCCGCATTGTATAAAATGATGTTAGTCTAACTGTAAATAAGATAGTAATTAGTATAGTTAGGTTCTGTGCATAAAAAATTGATGTCTCAACAATTATATCTTTTGAGTAAAACCCCGACATAAATGGTGCTCCGCATAGAGCTATGTTTGCTAGTATGAAGCATGATGTGGTTGTTGGTATTTGGGTAGTAATGTTGCCCATTCATCGAAGGTCTTGACTGTGTATATGTCTGTGAATTAATGTTCCAGCACAAATAAATAATAGGGCTTTGAATAGCGCATGAGTAATTATGTGAAAATATGCTAAACTTACTATGTTAAGCCCTATGGCAGCTATTATTATACCAAGTTGACTTAGCGTTGATAGAGCAATAATTTTTTTTATATCACATTCAGTTATTGCCCTTAGTCTTGCTATAGTGGTTGTACACACTGCAATTAGTAATAATAATTGATTAAATCAGGTAGTTGATCTCAGGAACGGGTAGAATCGAATTAGTAAGAAAACGCCGGCCGTAACTAGAGTGGATGAGTGTACTAGTGCTGATACTGGCGTAGGCGCAGCCATGGCTGCAGGCAATCACCTTGAGAAGGGTATCTGTGCTCTTTTTGTTATGGCGGCTAGTATAATAGCACCAGCTTGTCAAGAGAATGCCCTAGTCTCTCATATGTGAATAATATTTCATTGCCCCTGGTTTAGTGTTCAAGCAATTGATAGAAGTAATATAACATCTCCAATTCGGTTTGTTAGCGCAGTAATTATTCCAGCGGCAAGTGATTTTGGATTTTGATAATAAATTACTAAGATAAATGACACCAACCCAAGTCCGTCTCACCCTAGTAATAGAATTATTAGGTGTGGAAAGAAGATTAACATATTTATAGATAGAACAAATAGTAGTACTAGCACTGTAAAACGGTCAATAAATTTATCGTCCTTTATGTAGACGGTGGAGAATTGAAGTACGTTTGCGGAAATTAGTAGAACGGTGGAGGCAAATATGGTGCCAACAGGATCTATAATAAGTGTTATTATAATTGGCGTGGGTGAGATATTAAACAGTGTTCATTCAATTAATGTGGTTGTGTTACTAAATATTATATAAGTGGATAGAGGGGCTATTAATATGAAAAGTACTCATATTAGCATACTAGCTTGCTTATGAATTTTAAATTGTATAGACATGAAAAAGAGTAGTAATATACATTTCTGAATCCACAGCTCAGCGGTTTTTATAACCTATCTTTTAACTGCTAAGTTTTATGGTGATTTAATGTTGATATTAATTCCGACAGAACTTGACATTAAATTTTACCCAAAATTTTGTATCTAAAAACACTATTAAATTTTGTGACCCCAAAAGTTTTTCCGACAGAACTTGCAATTAGCTAGTTTTTGTGCGCAGAGGATTATTGTTTGTGTAAAATGTTTATTATACCTGAATTGGCTATGTCAATTTTAGCGAAAAAAAATTCTAGTTTTTCTTAAAATCTATTCATTAGATAACCCTTTGCACTTAAAATTGATGTAATTTTGGTGTTTTTGTGTTACCTCATTCATTTGGTTTCGGCCTGTTTTCTATATTTGGGGTATTGTCACTTATACCCCCCTCTTCAATCGTGCTCTAGTATATATATATATATATATATATATATTTATATAATATATATATATATATATATATATATATATATATATATATATATATATATATATATATATATATATATATATATATATATATATATATATATATATATATACATATATATGTATGTATACATATATGAATGTATATATAAATTTAGTAATTATTTATAATTACTAAAAAAAAACAATGCGTGTGAACGCTCTTATCGGGTCGAAACCGATACGCATTTTTTAATGCTATTGTTTAGTGTGCATGATCATCCGAGTAAAGTGATAGCAGGAGGCAGAAAATGTAGGCTTGAATTAAGCAGATAGCAAATTCAAATAGTACATATCCTAAGGTAGCGAGGATAAGCATAGTTGTTCCGAAAATTCTTGTAAATCAAGCAGAGGCACAATAAATTCCTATTAATTTTAGTACAATGTGGCCGGCACTCATGTTTGCAGCCAACCGAAATGATAGGGTTAGGGGGCGCACTACGATTCTAGTTGTTTCGATAATTACTAGAAACGGGTTTAATCAGTCGGGTGCTCCATCGGGCAAAGGGTGTGCAATTGTCTTTTTTGGACTGAAGGATCTTCTAGGTAGGATAAATCTTAGTCATATTGGAAATCCTAGAGAAAGGGCAAAAATTAAGTGTCTTGATGTTCTAAAAGTGTAGGGCACTATGCCCATTAAATTAATTAGAACTAAAATAATAAATGTTGATGAAATAATTGATGAGGCCCCCTTTAGTTGATATCTAAATGTTCGTCTTAGCTGACTGAAGATGGTGGATTTTAGAGGAATAATGAAAGTTGATTGTCGAGTGTTGATTATTCAATATCCTGCTTGAATTAATAGTACTAACGTTATGTTGGTAGTAATAAACATAGAATTTATCGGGAAGAATGTGTTATATATGCACGGATCAAAGGATGAGAAGATATCAGGTATCATAGCAAGACTTAGAACATGTCTGTTGAAAACTTTGAAGGTTTTTAGTTTAATTTAACTTAAAGTCTTAATGCTCACATAATGTATCTCATATATTTATGGATAGAGGATTTAAAATAAAGTATAGGAAGTACAAGGATGTAAATGTTTGTCCAATGGTGATATAGGGGTCTTCTACAGGACGTCCACCAATTCATGTGAGAATTAGCCAAGAGGTGGCTAGAACTCAAAATAGAAATTGGTTTGGGGGGTAAAATCTCAGTCTTCGTTTATTTCTCATAGTGGTTATAGGTATAATAAATATTACTACAATTGCAGCAAACAGGGCCAGTACCCCGCCCAATTTATTTGGAATTGATCGTAGAATTGCGTATATCCATAAGAAATATCATTCAGGTTTGATGTGAGTGGGAGTTACCAGTGGATTAGATATTAGGAAATTTTCTGGGTCTGTAAAGAGGTTTGGTTCAAATAGGACTATACATGATAGTCCAGTAATGGCGATTATATATCCTAGGGCATCTTTAATTGAGTAGTAGGAGTGAAAGGGAACTCGTTCAGAATCTGCGTTGATTCCGATTGGGTTGTTAGATCCTGTTTGATGTAGAAATATAATGTGTAGAATTGTAGCACCAATAATAATGAATGGTAGGATGAAGTGAAGTGAAAAGAATCGGTTTAGGGTAGCATTGTCTACTGCGAAACCCCCTCAAATTCACTCTACTAAGGATTTTCCAATATATGGAATGGCAGAAAATAGGTTAGTAATTACAGTAGCTCCTCAAAATCTTATTTGTCCTCACGGAAGGACGTAGCCAGTGAATGCAGTTGCTATTGTAAGAATAAATAAAAGCACTCCAATATTTCATGTTTCGTGTAGGTTGAAAGATCCATAATAAAGTCCACGACCTGCATGTAAGTAAATAAATAAAAAAAATATGGATGCCCCATTGGCGTGGGTTGATCGAAGCAATCATCCGTAGTTCACATCTCGAGAAATGTGCGCTACCGATGAAAAAGCTATTTCAATATTTGGTGAGTAGTGTATTCTTAAGAATAGACCCGTGGCGATTTGGATGACTAAGCATAGGCCTAATAGAGATCCATAATTTCATCAAATTGAAATATTATTTGGTGCTGGCAGATCAATTAAAGAGCTATTAATAATTTTAATAGCTGGGTGAGTGGTACGTATAGGTTTAAACATAATTAAATGGGCGTAATGGTCCTTTTGATCGAGTGGTTAGTTTAACTACGATTACTATTGTAAGGAGGAGGATTAGGGCTAGTAAGATAATAATTAAGGAGGTATTTAAAGTATATAAATATGCAGTATCTTGATATATCTCTTGGGGGAAAAAGATCTTTGTTTCAGTGACCACGGCTACTGTGGCTAGTGTAATTAAGGTTACAGATATATATGCAATGTTTCTGGAGGTTGGTATTTGTTGATTAGGGGTCAGTGCCAAGAAGTATGCAAATATTACTAGTATCCCCCCAACATAAATTAAAAATACTAGAAATGCATATCATGATCTTATGGATGCAGCTAGTGTTGCTGATAACAGTAAGGCTATGGCTAAAATATTAATTCCTAGTATAATTGGTGTTGTTGATAGGTATAGTATTATTGTTGATGTAGTTATTAGAATTAAATATATTATTAATATCATTTATAATGAGAAGGATTGAACTTAATCTTCAGGATTCAAAGACCTGTGTGCACCATACACCACATTATAAAGAACCTCATCAGTAAATGCATAGGTATAGGCAGATTCATACAACATCTACAAAGTGTCAGTATCAGGCTGCTGCTTCAAATCCGAAATGATGTCCATTTGAGAAATGGTGCAGTAGTGTCCGGAGTAAACAGATTAGTAGGAATCTAGATCCAATTAATACGTGTAGACCATGAAATCCTGTAGCAACAAAAAAGGTTGTTCCGTATACCCTATCTGCAATTGTAAATGGTGCAGCAACATATTCGCCAGCCTGTAGGATAGTAAAGTAGGCACCCAATATAACTGTTAGGGTTAGGGCTTGAATAGCATTTGTTCGTTGTCCGGCTATTAATCTGTGGTGAGCCCATGTAACTGTAACTCCAGATGCTAGTAATACTGCAGTATTTAGTAGGGGTACACTGAATGGATTAAGCGGGCTGACTCCAGATGGAGGTCATGAGCACCCAATTTCTGGGGTGGGTGCTAGAGAGCTATGAAAGAATGCTCAAAAGAAGGCAAAAAAGAATATTACTTCAGATGTAATAAATAGGATTATGCCTCAGCGTAGGCCAATAGAAACAGGGCCAGTGTGGTGCCCCATGTAAGTTCCTTCACGCACTACGTCCCGTCATCACTGATACATAGATATAATAATTAAAAGGATTGAAATAATAAAACAGATTATACCATAACCATGAAACCATCTTGCAAGGCCAATTGCCAGAGTAAAGGCCCCTAGAGAAGATGTTAGAGGTCAGGGTCTGTATTCTACTAAGTGAAAGGGTTGTCGAATCATTTGTGTTTTTTAGAGCTAATCTTCCTACTTGGAAGGTAGGTGTACTTGACATATACTAAAAACACACAAGAGGGTGTTCCCCGTATATAAATTTACAGTTTATTGTTTAATCTCAACCATCTTGCAAAGTTCAGCATCATGGTAGCTGACTGAATTCTATCTTTCTAGAGGAATCTGTCTCAAATGTATGTAGGTTAGTTCATCAAATATTAGAAGTAAATAATATTAAAATAGCTCAAAAAGAAACGATTACTGTAGTTCACCTTATGGGGGATAGATGTGGCATGGAAATACACCAGTTGGTAACTAAACCTTGACAAGGTATTATTATGATTTAACTAGCATTTCTATTAATTAAAACTTGAGATTCATTTTATGAATGATTTTCTATCAACAACTTCTATTGCAATTGGTATAAATGAGTGATTTGCACCACAAATTTCTGAACATTGCCCATAGAATACTCCGGGGTGTCTGGTAGTAAATCCAATTTGATTTAGACGTCCAGGTACGGCATCTACTTTAACTCCTAGAGAGGGTACTGTTCATGAGTGTAGTACATCTGCTGCTGTAATTAATATTCGAACTTCTAATTGTATTGGGACAACGACTCGGTTATCTACTTCTAGTAGTCGAAAGTCTCCGGGTATTAGATCTCTTGTTTGTACTATGTATGAGTCTATTTCTACATTCATAAAGTCTGTATACTCGTATCTTCAATATCATTGGTGTCCAATAGTTTTAATAGTTAGTGACGGGTTACTAACTTCGTCTGTGATATATAAAATTCGGAGAGATGGGAGGGCCAGCACTAATAAGATAAGTGCTGGAAGGATTGTTCATACGGTTTCGATTGTCTGGGCTTCTAAAATATATCGATTAACATATTTGTTTAGTATTAATACAGTTAGTGCATATCCCACTACTGTTAATACCAAGGTTAAAATAATTAGTGTGTGGTCATGAAAAGAGATTAGTTGTATTATTACTGAAGATGCAGCGTCTTGAAATAGGATTTGTCCTCAATGTGGCATTCTAAGTGAGCTATAAAATAGCACGGGCCTAATTAACAGATAGGTGCCTTTGGCTTTCACTTAAGTTTAATTAGGGATATGTAATAATTCCAGTTTCTCTAAGGTTGTGGAAATTTAGTGGAAGGGTAGTGTCGACTCATTCCATTGATGTGGCTAGGTGCGGTCTTGCAATAACTCTACGTTGCGCAGAGAATGCTTCTCATAGAATAAAGATAAATAGTATCAGTGCTACAAAGGATAGGAGTGAGCCTAGAGATGAGACTACATTTCATTTTGTGAAAGCATCGGGGTAGTCTGAGTATCGTCGTGGCATCCCCCTCAGACCTAGAAAGTGTTGTGGGAAGAAAGTTAAATTTACTCCTAAAAATATTAGGAAGAATTGAGCATTAGCTCACCGGGAGTGTAGTGTTAGACCTGATAATAGTGGAAATCAGTGAGTGAATGCTGCAAAGATGCCGAATACGGCACCCATTCTTAGTACATAGTGGAAGTGTGCTACTACATAGTAAGTATCGTGTAGAATAATATCTAAAGAAGAATTTGATAGAATAATTCCAGTAATTCCCCCGGTAGTAAATAAGAAAATAAATCCTAGAGCTCATAGTATTGGGGTTTCATATTTAAACTTAGACCCGTGCAGTGTGGCTAATCATCTAAATACTTTAATTCCTGTAGGAACTGCAATAATTATTGTTGCTGCTGTAAAGTATGCTCGAGTATCAACGTCTAGCCCTACGGTGAACATGTGATGAGCTCATACAATAAATCCTAAGATTGCAATTCCTAGCATAGCATAAATTATACCAAGTGCTCCAAATGGTTCAAGTTTTGCTGTATAGTGGGTTACGATATGTGAAATTGCTCCAAATCCTGGGAGAATTAAAATATATACTTCTGGGTGCCCGAAGAATCAAAATAAGTGTTGATATAGAATAGGGTCCCCCCCTCCTGCTGGATCAAAGAATGATGTATTAAGGTTTCGATCTGTTAGTAGTATGGTAATTGCTCCAGCTAGTACAGGTAGGGATAATAGTAGTAGTACTACAGTAATCGCTACTGCTCATACAAATAGGGGAATCCGTTCTAGACGCAATCCTGATCATCGTATGTTAATTACTGTAGTTATAAAGTTAATGGCTCCAAGAATTGATGAAGCACCTGCAAGATGGAGAGAGAAGATTGCAAGATCTACTGAGGGGCCAGCGTGTGCTATATTTCTTGCTAGGGGCGGATAAACTGTTCAGCCTGTGCCCGCTCCTTTTTCTACTGCGGCCGATCTTACCAATAGAATTAGTGATGGTGGTAGTAGTCAAAATCTTATGTTATTTAGTCGAGGGAATGCCATATCTGGGGTTCCTAGTATTAGAGGTAGTAACCAGTTTCCGAATCCACCAATAAATACTGGTATTACTAGAAAGAAAATTATTAAGAATGCATGTGCTGTTACAATTGTATTATATAGCTGATCTCTTCCAAGAAAGGACCCAGGTTGTCTTAATTCAATACGAATAAGAAGTCTTATTCCTGCACCAATTATCCCTGCTCAAATTCCTAGAATAAAGTATAGGGTTCCAATGTCTTTGTGGTTTGTAGAATATAATCATCGCAT